CCTATACGGACTCAATTCATTATTTCGGGATAAAGCATAAACAAAGTAGAACCAAGAGAAATAGGTCTTGGAAAATTGCAAATTTTTTTATTTTTAGACAAAGAATATTTCTTTTTTTTCTTCGTCCTTTGCATTGAAAGAACAGATTACAAAATGATATGATTCAACCTCAGACCCATTTAAATGTAGCAGATAACAGCGGGGCTCGAGAATTGATGTGTATTCGAATCATAGGAGCTAGCAATCGTCGATATGCTCATATTGGTGACGTTATTGTTGCTGTGATCAAAGAAGCAGTACCAAATATGCCCCTAGAAAAATCAGAAGTAGTCAGAGCTGTAATTGTGCGTACCTGTAAAGAACTCAAACGTGACAACGGTATGATAATACGATATGATGACAACGCTGCAGTTGTTATTGATCAAGAAGGAAATCCAAAAGGAACTCGAATTTTTGGCGCGATCGCCCGGGAGTTGAGACAATTAAATTTTACTAAAATAGTTTCATTAGCTCCCGAGGTATTATAAACCGAGATCGTGATATGTTTATAGTGGGGTATTTGAAAGAAATAGATTAAGAAATAGATTGTATCTCACGCATATACCTTTATTAATTATTCATATAAACAAATAAGTAAAAAAAAAAAAGAAAAACATGTTGATTATATCAAATTTGGAGTCACTAACAATTTTAGTTCATCATGGGTAGGGACACTATTGCTGAGATAATAACTTCTATACGAAATGCTGATATGGATAAAAAAAGAGTGGTTCGAATAACATCTACTAATATTACCGAAAATATTGTTAAAATACTTTTACGAGAGGGTTTTATCGAAAACGTGAGAAAACATCGAGAAAACAACAAATATTTTTTGGTTTTAACACTGCGACATAGAAGGAATAGGAAAAGGCCCTATAGAAATATTTTCAATTTAAAACGGATCAGTCGACCTGGTCTACGAATTTATTCTAACTCTCAACGAATTCCTCGAATTTTAGGTGGAATGGGTATTGTAATTATTTCTACTTCTCGAGGTATAATGACAGACCGAGAGGCTCGACTAGAAGGAATCGGCGGAGAAATTTTGTGTTATATATGGTAATCTTTTTAATATACAAATTGGATCCGAAACTTAAACTTACTATTTGTAATTGTAAAAAAAAAAAAAAGAAAAGGGACAGGTTGTCTAATATTCTTCCTCCTCCATTAGTTGATACTTCAAGGGGGCTTTACCTGGAATGAAAGAACAAAAATGGATTCATGAAGGTTTAATTACCGAATCGCTTCCCAATGGCATGTTCCGGGTTCGTTTAGATAATGAAGATCTGATTCTAGGTTATGTTTCAGGAAAGATCCGACGCAGTTTTATACGGATACTACCAGGAGATAGAGTCAAAATTGAAGTAAGTCGTTATGATTCAACCAGAGGACGCATAATTTATCGACTCCGCAACAAGGATTCGAAGGATTAAGTGGTTTTTAACTTGAACATTCCTTTCGTGAGAATACGATTCAAGATGCAAAATCTCAAGAAACTTATTTTCTTCCAAGAAGTAGATTCAGATTTAAGATAAGGAATGACAAATATGAAAATAAGAGCTTCTGTTCGTAAAATTTGTGAAAAATGTCGACTAATCCGTAGGCGGGGGCGAATTATAGTAATTTGTTCCAACCCGAGACATAAGCAAAGACAGGGATAATCAGACTAGCTAAAGCAATCGATACATAAATAAGGAATCTGTTTTAACATGAAATGGATATATCCATATATCTCTGACTCATATTTATGAGATGATAAAATATGGCAAAAGCTATACCGAGAATTGGTTCACGTAAGAATGGACGTATTAGTTCACGTAAGAGTGCACGTAGAATACCAAAGGGAGTTATTCATGTTCAAGCAAGTTTCCATAATACCATTGTCACTGTTACAGATGTACGGGGTCGAGTGGTTTCTTGGTCCTCTGCCGGTACTTGTGGATTCAAGGGTACGAGAAGAGGGACACCATTTGCTGCTCAAACCGCAGCAGCAAATGCTATTCGTACGGTAGTGGATCAAGGTATGCAACGAGCAGAAGTCATGATAAAAGGTCCGGGTCTCGGAAGAGACGCAGCACTCCGAGCTATTCGTAGAAGTGGTATATTATTAACTTTCGTACGAGATGTAACTCCTATGCCACATAATGGCTGCAGACCCCCGAAAAAAAGACGTGTGTAAAAATGTATATTGAAGAATTTTCAAGAAAAACAAGAGAAATAAATGATTCAATGATCTAATCAAATATTATTACTATGGTTCGAGAGAAAATAACAGTATCTACTCGGACACTACAGTGGAAGTGTGTTGAATCAAGAACAGACAGTAAACGTCTTTATTATGGACGTTTTATTCTGTCTCCACTTATGAAAGGTCAAGCCGACACAATAGGCATTGCGATGCGAAGAGCTTTACTTGGAGAAATAGAAGGAACATGTATCACACGTGTAAAATCTGAGA